ACAAAACCAATTTAGTCATTAGTCAAGCCGAAGTCACTGGAGGAAGTACTTCGAAAAGAATAAAACCCCAGGCTCGAGGACGTAATTTTCTGATAAAAAAACCAACTTGTCATATAATTATTGTATTCAAAGATAATTCTATTTATGAATATGAAAACAATATATATAACATTTAATTACTAATCATCTAATTACTAATTAAAAACTGAATTGGATAACTAAAAAAAGTCCACAGATAGGACAGTTCATGATATTGTAGAGTAGTGGAGGATTATGGGACAAAAAATAAACCCACTTGGTTTTAGACTTGGTACAACCCAAAGTCATCATTCTCTTTGGTTTACACAACCAAAAAATTATTCTGAAGGTCTACAAAAAGATCAAAAAATAAGAAATTGTATCAAGAATTTTGTGCAAAAAAATATAAAGATATCTTCGGGTGTTGAGGGCATTGCCATTATAGAGATTCAAAAAAGAGTTGATGTGATTCAGATCATAATATATATGGGATTTCCAAAATTATTAACAGAAAGTAAAGCGAAAAGAATCGAAAAATTACAACTATATGTAGAACAAGAACTTAATTGTGTAAACCAAAAACCCAACATCACTATTGTAAGAATTGGAAATCCTTATGGGAATCCTAATATTCTTGCAGAATTTATAGCCGGGCAATTAAAGAATAGAGTTTCATTTCGAAAAGCAATGAAAAAGGCTATTGAATTAACTGAACAGGCGAATACAAAAGGAATTCAAATACAAATAGCAGGGCGTCTTGACGGAAAAGAAATTGCGCGTGTTGAATGGATTAGAGAAGGTAGAGTTCCTCTACAAACCATTCGAGCTAAAATTGATTATTGTTCCTATCCAGTTAGAACGATTTATGGGGTATTAGGTATAAAAATTTGGGTATTTGTAGACAACGAATAAAAAAAAAACCTTAATGGACTTGTTGTAACGTTCTATACATTGATAGAACATAATAGGACAAATTTTTTTGTTCTTTTTTTTTTTTTTTATTCAATCAAACCAAAAAAGATTGAAGTAATTCTATAAGGTTAAATAAAAATTGGATTGATAATTTAATATACTTGCTATGCTTAGTGTGTGACTCGTTGGTTTTTTAGAGCCAGAAAAAAAAAAACTGACTAACCTCAACTATGAACTAAGAAGTACAGAATTAATAATAATAACCAACTCATCGCTTCGTACTATCTAAACCCAAAATCAAAAGAAAAAAAATAGTCAAGATATGATATATCAATTATATCATTGTAGCAATTGAAATCCTTTATACATAAATACATAAAAAAAGAAAGAAAATTAGAATTCTAAAGTAAAGCAAAATAGAAAATAATACAGACAAATAACAAATCAAAGGAAGGGTGAAAGAAAGAAAGAAAAAACAATATCAATGCTATATGATTCCAATATGTACGGTCTGATGGGACATCTCATAAAAGACAATGTAATAAAGCATCAGTACAAATAAAGAAATGAAGCTATTCATAGAACAAAAAAATCAAGAGCCTCGACGAGCCAATAAAGACTAAGAAAATTGACTAAAAAATCAATATCATTCGAAGCTCCTTTGTAGAATTAAGTAAGACCTAAGCATCAATCTACAAGCGATGGGAACGACGGAACCTGTGAATCCATAAGATTCTATTGAAAAAAAAAAAATCTTACTGATTTATTGGGCAGGATGGCGAAAGGAACCAGGAGACTTTTTATTTATTCTGAGAAATCATGGGTTAACCCTACAAATCCTCAAATGAAAAAAAAAAAAAAAAAGAAAAAAAAAATAGAAATATTGAAAGAGTCAACATTCGTCCGCGAAGGTTTTGGTCTTATTGGCTTTCGATTGTAAATTTTAAGCAGCCCATCGAATAGCTCGAATAAGATAATTAGAATAATATTCTAATTTCTAATAATGATAAAAAAAAAAGAAAATCAATAAATATTCGTTATAACGTTATAACAAAGACGGCATTCTATTATATAGAAATAATTATCGAAAAATCCATATTCTAGTATATTCTAGTCTATTTTATATCAAATATTTCGAGTTTTAAATAGTTTTGTTTCTATAGAGAATAAGAAATACAAATACGATATACAAATTTCTAATGAATAGGTTAATACAAATTTCAAAAAATACAAAAATACTATGATTAAGTATATTATATATCAATTACATGTCTATTTTTTGAATCATTTCATTCGCGAGGAGCTGGATGAGAAGAAACTCTCATGTCCAGTTCTGTAGTAAAGATGGAACTTTAAAAGAACCATCCATTATAACCCCAAAAGAATCAGATTCCGTAAACAACATAGAGGAAGAATGAAAGGAATATCGTATCGAGGCAATTCTATTTGTTTTGGTAGATATGCTCTTCAAATACTTGAACCCGCTTGGATTACATCTAGACAAATAGAAGCGGGACGACGTGCAATGACACGAAATGCACGTCGCGGTGGAAAAATATGGGTACGCATATTTCCGGACAAACCGGTTACCTTAAGACCTACAGAAACACGTATGGGTTCTGGGAAAGGATCTCCTGAATATTGGGTAGCTGTTGTTAAACCAGGCAGAATACTTTATGAAATGGGAGGAGTAACAGAAAATATAGCCAGAAAAGCTATTTCCATAGCAGCGTCAAAGATGCCTATACGGACCCAATTCATTATTTCAGGCTAGGAATCGAGAAGCAAAAGAAAAAAGAAAAGCCTTTTAGATGAAAAAAAAAAAAAATTGGAAGTTTTTTTGGTTGGTTGTTTTGAACAAATAATATTTCTTTTTTTTTTTTTTGCCTTTGCATTGAACTAAGAGAATCAAAAAGGATATGATTCAATCTCAAACCTATTTGAATGTAGCAGATAATAGTGGAGCCCGAAAATTAATGTGTATTCGAATCATAGGAACTAGTAATCGACAATATGCTCATATTGGTGACGTTATTGTTGCTGTGATCAAGGAAACAGTTTCAAATTCTCCTCTAGAAAGATCCGAAGTGATTCGAGCTGTAATTGTACGTACTTGTAAAGAATTCAAACGTAACAACGGTATGATAATACGATATGATGACAATGCTGCAGTTATTATTGATCAAGAAGGAAATCCAAAAGGAACTAGAATTTTTGGTCCAATTGTTCGGGAATTAAGACAATTCAATTTCACTAAAATAGTTTCATTAGCACCTGAAGTGTTGTAAAACCAAAGATTCTAAGATGGAAAATGAGATATAAAATAAAAAATTTTAGATGAGATCATGATATAGTTATAGTATTTAAATGAAAAAAAAAAAATTGGAATTAGAAATTCCAATTAACCAATTAATTAGTAGTTAGTAGATTGTTTTTCATGCATATATCTTTCTTTCATATTTATTTAATTTATTTATTTAATATTTTATTAAATAAATAAATTAAATAAATAAAAAATATAGTTAATTCAGAAGAATGAAAAAAATATGTTAATTATATCAAAAGCAAAAGTGGGGGGCAAGAAGAATTTTTTTCATGGGTAAGGACACTATTGCTAACATAATAACCTCTATACGAAATGCTGACATGGATAGAAAAGGAACTGTTCGAATACTATCTAATAACATCACCGAAAAGATTATTAAAATACTTATACAAGAGGGTTTTATTGAAAATGTGAGGAAAAATCAGGAAGGCAATAAAAATTTTTTTGTTTTAACCCTACACCATAGAAGGAATCGGAAAGGGCCATATAAAGCTAATCTAAATTTAAAACGGATCAGTCGACCGGGCTTACGAATCTATTCTAACTATCAAAAAATTCCTAGAATTTTAGGCGGGATGGGGATTGTCATTCTTTCTACTTCTCAGGGTATAATGACAGATCGACAGGCTCGACTCGAAAAAATCGGTGGAGAAATCTTGTGTTATATTTGGTAATCTTTACAATATCTGAATTGTATCCGACTTATTACTTCTTATTTGAAAAAATAAAAGAATGGATTTCTAATATCATTCCTCTTCAATTAGTTGATACTTCAAGAAAATTATCGATAAAAAAAAAGATCCGCTATAATTTTGTTTTGTATGTATAAGAAATAAAGTAAAAAAAGGAAGTCATTCTAATTCGACCAAAGACATCTAATTTTTTTAGATTCAAAAACAAAAATGGGAATGATTTTCTTAAGTAGTTTTTTCAACTTCCCTATTCTGTTCATCGGACTATAATTTAAGATTTGAACAAAAAACTTTTTTTCTTTAAAAAAAATATATATATATATATTCACAATTAAGGAATGGCAAATATGAAAATAAGGGCTTCAGTTCGTAAAATTTGTGAAAAGTGTCGACTGATACATAGACGGGGGCGAATTCGAATAATTTGCTACAACCCAAAGCATAAACAAAGACAAGGATAATCTTTATAAACTTCGAAACAAAGGCTCCCTAAAGAATCCACTATACAAACAAAAAAAGGATCTTTTTGGACATAAAATGGATATATCCACATACCTTTGACTTATATTTATGAGATGATAAAATATGACAAAATCTTTACAAAAAATAGGTTCACCCAAGAAGGGGCGTATTGGTTCACGTAAGAATGTACGTAAAATACAAAAAGGGGTTATTCATGTTCAAGCAAGTTTCAATAATACGATTGTGACCGTTACAGATATACGAGGTCGGGTGATCTCGTGGTCCTCCGCGGGCACTTGCGGATTTAGGGGCACAAGAAGAGGTACACCTTTTGCTGCGCAAACCACAGCGGGGAATGCCATTCGTACAGTCGTGGACCAAGGTATGCAACGAGCCGAAGTCATGATAAAAGGCCCGGGTCTCGGAAGAGATGCGGCATTAAGAGCTATTCGCAGAAGCGGTATACTATTAAGTTTCGTTCGGGACGTAACTCCTATGCCCCATAATGGCTGCAGACCCCCTAAAAAACGACGCGTATAAAAATAAATATTTCAATATTTAATATTGAAGAAATTTCAAGAGAAATAAAT